TAAAACCAGTGATAGAGATTGATATTCCTTTCCTTCAATATGATCCTTGCGGACAATCCGGAATGAAATCCTTCAGCCTTACTAGTTAAAGACGGAACCTTACACCACCCTTCGATGGTATCGGTTAAATCAATCTAGTCTAATGTCGTCATCAGCGGCCTTAGGTCGGGTATAGCGTGCTAGGGTAGAGGATTTCAATTCAGTATACATACCCCATACTTTAGAAATAAGAACACTCCTCTTGCTCATTTCCCATACTTGCTATTATTTCCTTGAAATAAAGGATCTGTTGCCCCTCTCAAGTACCCTTTAAAGGAGGATATCTCAATCTTCCTCTTACCCTCGCTAAAGAATTGAAGTGTAGCCCATTTGAATAAGGTTAACAAAAGATGTGAGCCAACTCCTTTCCTAAAGGCTGGGAACAAGGTTACCTCTTTTCTTTCCCCTAAAGGGTACCATTTCTTTCTTTTCTTTGGAGAAAATTTTCCTAAATGAAAGGATTTATTAGGATTTTCCTGTGACCAAGACTGAGAATCAGCATCCAAGTCAACGGTTGCCACATTGTAGGAAACTTCTTTATTAATTTCCGAATTTTCAAGAATGAATTGATCCTCCGAGGATTTGGTTCCCTGAAATTGCGCCCTTTCCTCTTCAAAGCCGTTTTCCAAAATTGGAAATCTGGAACCACCACCCTTTGCCGCGCCACCCGATTGCCCTTGGACTGATATGGTGGTTGATTTGTTATTATTTGCGGTGGTCGGATTTGGTGGTTGTTGCACCTGCTGTTTGGTGGACTTCCTCCTTTGCATTGGCTTTTTAACAAGCATCCAAGAACCATAATCATTGTCTTCGATTTGGTTTCTAGAATCAGCATCACCATCATCCTGGTTTTTTCCAAGTTCTTCTCCACCTCGCATGCCATCCCCTTATGCCCTGCCCTTCCACATTTGAAACAAATCATTTTGAGCCCCTCATATTGAATCTTCCAAATTTGACCATTCAACCAGAATTTGGACAAGAGTGGCTTCGTTAGATCAATTTCCACACTTAAGCGGGTGAATTGACCTCTTTCAGCCTTTGCCGTGGTTTTGTCCACCCTTAGAACCTTGCCTATTTTGCTTCCAACCTTCTTCAGAAAGGTTTCATCAAAGTACTCAACTGAGAGATTGGGGATGCGTACCCATGCTGTGAGGAATTTGATCGAGTCATTGTCAGGAATGAAGTTAGGTACCCACTTCCTTATTGTCAAATAGTTGTCACCAAGCAACCATGGCCCTTGTGTAAGGACGTGATTGTAGTCATCCATGGACGAAAGACGGGCAATAAAGTCATTATTACCGACATCAGTTAAGGACCCCCTTGAGTTGCCATTTGGCCTTCAACCTCTTCATCAGAGACATGTAACCCACCTTTCCATCAAACAACTTGATGATGAGCGAATACTTCCAGGGTTGTCTCAATCTTCTTTTCTCCTCCTTAGATAAGAGGATTACAGGGCATTTCTCATCCTCCATGATATCTGGTGGTGGTTCATCATCATCGGATACTTCATCCTCCTCATTGTTGAAATCCATATCCGTGTTATTGCCATGGTTACCAGAAACAAGATCTCTGAAAGACATCATTGGTTGCGGCTGCGGTGGATTGAGAGATGGAGGGGATGGTTGAGCCGGATTACCCTTTGCAGTAGGAATAAGCTGTGTTTGAATTTCTTTGTTTTCATATATCCTTCTGCTGCGTTGGTCAAGTTAGTCGTCTGGTTTTGGTTTGCTATTGTCCTTCTTCGGACGACCCGGAGTGAAACTGAGGGCGGAAGAGAGGGAGAGGTCTGAAACAAGTGTATGGTTTTGAAAGTCTTTCCCGAGGAAAGGAAATATCATACAGAGAATCAAGCTGAGTCTCGGTTTCGAAGTAGTACCCTGATAAATAAGAGGAATTTTCTTTTAATGGGAATAGGTCACCGGCTTCAAACTGCGAGGGGAAGAGGGCAGAAGGTCTTCGAGCCTGATGTCATCGATTGGGAAAAAGGATAGAGCTTATGCTTTAGCTGCAAAGGCTTGGTTTGAATGCCGGTTTGAATCAATATTTTAATACTAGATAGCTCTAGTCTATTAAATTAAGCTGCCTCTATACGACCCAACCTTCCTTCTTCTTTCTTGTTCGAGTCGCAAGTGTTATATGAAATGAAATTGAGAAAAAAAGTAGAATCTTACGACATTTAAGATCGTCAACGAAAAGTTTCCTCCGATCCAGGTTAAGGTACGTAAAGGTAGAATAAGTAGTCAAAAATCTCGTAAGAAAAAAAAGATCTAACAAGCAGAGGAGATGCGCAAGTCAGGAGAAAGATCAAAAAGCTAATGGCTAGGAATGGACGGAAGGCTTCTGATCTTAGCTCCTGCGCCTTTCTCCTAGATCTTATGTTCGATAGTAGTAAAATAAAAAAGGCTCGATTGTTCGTCACAACCTGCCCCACTCATCATTCTCGCCTCGCTAAGAGGAGCCTTATGGATCCAATCTTGCTTTGGAGCCTAAAAAGGCAATCGGCAGCGGCATTCTCCCTCAACAAAAGAAGATTTTGGAATCATGGAAAGAAAAATGCATTTTTTCCTGGGGTGTTTAATCAGTAGTCTCACCGTTATTATTTTATATGGTTTTGTCGGGCAAGGCAGTTCTATTGTAATCAGTGGTCAAAATTATCTTTTTATGGGAATAGTCCTTTTTTGTGTTGTTCTCTTGTATCGTCTCTACTCTTTTCGCTTATCTCTTCTATTTGGGAAAAGAGTCGTTTTTCTCATTTACTATCTGATTTTCTTTCTAGGTGCGCTTTATATGTATTTTCTACGAGTATCCTTTTCATCAAGCTTGATTATGGTCTTCGCGGAATTATTCTCACTCTTTAGTGGCTTAAGTCTTTTTTTTCCGAGCAATATGATGGATGCTTCGAGTTCTGGGCCTGGGCCTAATGAAATCTCACAAGATGAGATATTCCGACTGGCCGAAGAGGAAGAGGCGATAAGAACTATGTTTAACGAAAGACCGCAAGATGCGGCAAGATGGCTCACAGAAAAAGAAGATCAATTAGCTGAGTTAATCCTCGAGCTACGAAAAGAAGAACGCATGCAAAAATGGGGCGCTTATAAAGTCCAATTTGCAATAGAAATTCTAACGGAAGAACATGGACCAGAAAAATGAAATGTTCTTTTAGAGGATATAAAGACCAACCGAACAGAAAGCTTGTACTATAAACAATCCAAACTGAGAAACCTGCCCACCGAGGCACAATGAAAAAGGGGGTACGGGGAATAAGAATAAGAAACTGTTATGTTAGAAGGAGCAAAATCAATAGGTGCCGGAGCTGCTACAATTGCTTCAGTGGGAGGACTTGTCATTGCGTGCATGAAATTGTGGACGTGGGAGGCGCTAAGCCAGCTTCCCTTTTGGGACTATATGCCCGCGATTCTCTTGGGCCTACCGTTTCTGATTGGGTCTTTGTTCTATCTTTGTTCTCATGCCGTAAGTTTACTTCATTTCCTCTTTGTATTTTATCCCAACTTTATGCAGAGGGTTTATGAAGAGAATGATCGGCAGAAACATAGCGCCTCCCCTATTATTATCTTACATAAATTCTCCTACAGCTGGCTGAGAGGAGTGGAATTGGAACCTGTGATTATGGTGCGCCCTGAACTGCTGCAGCAGCAGAATTCTGCGAGACCCGCAGGGGACACGCCCTCTTGACTTTATTCTTACTAATGATGGCCTTTTTGATTTCATTCGTATTTCGATTCTTTCCTTACTGAACTCTCATAACGGAGGGCCCACGTTAAACAGATTGGGCTCACAGAATACTTCAGGGCTGGAGTGAAGAGCCACAAAAGCACCTGTCAGGAACTGTAAAAAAAGGACCGAGAACTACATACGGTCTGAGACTCACTTCCTTGAAAAGAGGGAGACGCGTTATGTAGGCTGTGGCCATTCAAGAAATGTAACGGTTGCTCGACCAAAGCCGGTCAAAGAATCTATTATATGCCTGATATTTCCAGAAGACTGATGAGACTTACCAGAAGTGAAGTACAGAAGAGCAGGAAATTTCATATTTTGAATCAATTAAGATGTTCATAGAGAAGGAAGAAATGGGCAAATGTTAGCATTGTCAATGTCAATCTAATAGTTCCGTCAATTACTGAAATCACAGACGAAATCTGACAATAAGATGACTATTTTCTTACTTTTCCATATATATGAAACGGACAAATCAATCCCGAGGCTAGAATAGGAATATAAGAATACAGATTGAGATTAGCTACCATGCATAAAATCAATGAATTCTGCCTTGCCTTTAATTGTAGATTAGCTGTTCCTTTCAAGCGAATTAGCAAGAAAAAGAGAACAAGGAATGGATGTGATATCGGAATTATCGCTTGTTCAAGCTTTCTTGCAGGGTTTTGATCTTCCTCTTGGTTAGGGAATGGTTTCCCTTGTAATCCCCGTACTTGTTTCTAGCTCGGTTTCATCCATCTCATATCCGCAACCTTCACTCAAACGCACTGGTTTACCGGCTCCTCGGCCCCGTTTCGGAGCGCTACTGAGGTGCTCATTGGCTCCGTCGCCTTGTTGCTCAAGCTTAGAATACAAGATGAAATTCAACCTAGACTCAGCTTTCTTCTCTTAAGATATTTCCTTTACCGAGAATCAGATTCACTTTAAGGCTGCTAATAGACTATTAATTGCCAGGCAGAATGAATAAATTGTATAACCTATTAAGCTAGCGAATCTCAATATGAAGCATGAGCAGAGACATATACTTTGAAAGGGATCATTCAATGATGCAAGGGTTTATGCCTTCCTATTATGAAGCAACAGAATCGAGATATGAGAAATCCGTGCTTTGAAGCTAGCTAACCTCCAATTCATGTAAAACCTAGCTTAAGCAAAAAGTATATCATATATACCATAATCTACGAAGCTAAGAGCCGGCTGCTTTCTCCTCATATCCCGGTCTCTTCTGAGCCACCTCATTTCCCATTCAATAAATGCTCTTTAAACCGTCTCAAGTAAGCCCCCCTTTAAAGGATATCTCAATCTTCCTCAAGGCATAGCTAAAGGCATTTAAAGAATTGAAGAGTAGCCCTTGTCCCTATCGATGACATATGGTAATAAAACCTTTCCTCTCTTGCTCGAGCAAGTATCGCCCTGGATGAATTCGGTTAAAACCGGTGGATATAAACCAGCGATTAAAACCAGTACAATTAGAAGGTTGTCAGAAAACTTATTAGGAAAGGGAGCATTCACATATTAATGCAAGGGTTAATTCATTTCTTTTAGGCAAGGCAGCTAATCTAAATATACCCTTATGGGTAGAATAGCTAGTTTTTTTGACCTCAAGGTTTCTGTCTTACGCTTTCAATCAATCGAGGAAAGGCTTACGGTGGATACCTAGGCACCCAGAAGTAACTGGAGAACATTCTGTGCTCGGTTAGGAATGTCTATTTGCCAAACCCGTTATAGATGCCTAAAAATAAAGAATTATAGGAGAAAGGTTCTGGCCTTGAATGATACGCAAGGGGTTGGTTCTACCGCTCTGGAGTGGCTTATAAATCAAGTAGCTAGGCTTTCCAACAAATGTACCACTAATCGCATTTACTTACCTTCTTTCGGTATTATACAACTTCAGGACCAAGGGTTTTTTAAGAACATCACCCATATACCACACCACCAAGGACAAAAACATGCTCAAGCTGCGAAGACTTCTCCTTCTCTTCTCCTTACCATATGACTTAGCTTAACTCCTAGCGGTAAAAAGGGAAAGACATTTGAGAATGGGCCCATCGACCAAGATATCGATCCAGCCCAGAGAAAGGAAAGACAGATAAGAAAAGTCAGTCAATAAAGGGATGAGCAACAAGCAGAAGAAGGGAGACATCTTCTCTTAAGTGACAAAGAAATCCAGAAAAAATGCTTTCTAGGTTTAAAGGGGTATACCAGGTAGCTCGGCTTCTCCAAGGGCTATTCATATGAATCTATAAATGACCTTAAAGAAGATGGGCAGATAGGGCATAAAAAGAAGAAAGGAGCTGGGTCCGGATCATCCGCTTAATAAAAACAAGTACTAGTTCCTAGCTAAGAAAGACCCTCTACTGGCTATAGGGAAAGATATATGAGTTCAAGAATCGTTTTTTCTAGCCTGTATATATTAAGAGAGCGTGTTTCTCCTTAAACTCTAAAGCGAAAGAACAAGCAAGGGATTGTAGTGGTACACAGAAGTCATTATCAGTGAAGCTAAAGCTCTTTCGAACTAATTTGTAAATGAAACCGAGACATAAGGGAGAATGGAATAGGCCCTAGGGAAAAGAGGCAGCCCCTAAAAAGCCGCCCCCTAAATCAAGGTTAATAGGAAGGAATGAAGCCTTAATAAAGGGTCGATAGAGCTTCAAGAAAGTATCTATAGGCAAAAAGCTAGAATTTAGCTTCCCGGGAAAGGCTTATGCAAAGGTGTAGAAAGTGGGTCTAGGGTTTACCCTCTAATGTGAATGTCCCCACCTGATTTTTAAAGGGATGAAATGAAACCGTTAGAAAATACCCCGTGCCCATAAGCATTATGAAACACTTCAAAAGCCCTTACCAAGTAAGCTACGCAACCGTCTTTTATGAAAACAGTGTAAGAAGAAGGAGACCTCGTCGGGAAGAGGGTTAACAAACAAAGGAAAGCCCCCTTCAGAATACAAGATGAAATTCAACCTTTCCTCTTATCATGCACATCAGCCTTCGCACAGTCATGTCCAGCCTTCTGACACTTAGAACAGAAATCAGGAACCCATTCGTAAGTAATAGATTGCTCAAATGCCAGACCCTAACGGGTCCTCAACCAGAACTTCCTTCACCAAAGGTCTAGTAACATCAACCTCAACCATCACCCCCGCATTAGAGATTCTAGATTGAGTTGCGGTACAGTCAGAAGCACATAGAGGTTTCCCCAGAGTACTACCAATGCGACTCAACCCCAGCAATTGAGTGGTAGATTTGGCAATTAAATCCACAACGGTACCACCTTGAGAACTTCCTCATGAAAATGGAAATTAGGCTGCCAAGGCTTGACTATGGCAGGACGATTAGCAACTGTATAAGGTCCAGAATACAAGACTTCGTTCCTCTCCTCCATAGTCTTAAATCGAACCACAAAAGAACCCTCACTATGTCCAAATAGTTCAGGTGTAAGGGCTATTGCTTTTCAATGAAAGTTGAAACGAAATGAATAGATGGAGTATCGCCAATCACATATAGGAAAATAGCCTTAGCCCATTTCTTAGCTTCAGATTCAACCTCATTCTTAAGCAGACAAGCAGTTTTTTTACCTTGCTTAAGTGTAGGAGCAATATAGGAAAGACGCATACCTTTAGCCTTTAGTTAGCAGACTCCTCAGGTATAGGCGGCGTAGCCATGTCCAGACGACGCGAAACCACGCTGCGCCCTTGCCCACCACGGCCTACATTTGACGCAGCGGCAGAAAGAAAGAATCGCTGCTCCTTGCACTGTTCCATTAATCCCCGTAGAGCCCACTCCTTCTGGTGCAATCGAAACATTCGAAGGTCCTGACGAATCGATGCAGACACAGGCACAACCGGAGCAATCAGCGCACTCGATTGCTGTGTCTTAGGCTAAGCCATAGTAATAAGAGCTTCCCTAAGCCTTCTTAATTTCAGCTTCTCTCAGCTTGATAATATGTCGACCTTCAAACTTCAAAAATGAATTGAAATAATATCAATAAGGTAGGGAATCACTCGATCCCGCCCTTTTGATGCGGTGCTTTCTCGATAAAGAAAGTCAAGCAGGTAGCCGCCCATGGCAGTCTTGTTTGCGGGTGTACGATCTAATCCTAATCCTATACCCGCGGGAGGTTCAACTTCCTGTTGTTGAGGGGATTGAACTTCAAGCAGTAGGGACCGAAGCGAAGTCTGTTGCTCTTTGTTATTTCTCTTCCTGGGAGTCCACTCCTCGCTAGTTTGTCCAGAAATCTCTATTGTATTGTAATTTTCCTATAGTAGAAAAGCGCTTTCAAGCCATACCTCATAGGTAGCCATCCATGAAGGCATGAATGGAAGACTCAAGGGAAGACCAATTTCCTATTTTCCTCTCAAAAACAAGCTGCACTCTATGAACAGTACAAGCTACGCAGGGCGAAGAGTCACTATGTTTCCGAAGCATGGTTTCGTAGCCTGTGTCCCGCCAAAATTCCCCTGACGACGTTAGATTGTGTCGCTTATCGGCTGGCGACAGGCGCCTCAGCCAACTACAATCACTCCCGCCATGTTCTCCTTCGCCCCCAGCCTTCCTGGTAGGATCGGTATATGCTCTCCTTCCGCTCTGGATCAGTACGATACACGCTCTCCCCAGGGGTTAATGTTGCAAGGTTGATGGACCTGAGAGCCGAATCCCTTGAATTCTCTCCGTGATCGTAGTTCCCAATTTTCTGACTATGAAATGGCCTCTGTCAGCCTTACCAGCTGTCCGAGATGAGCGTCCAAACCGAATCGATCTTGCGGCCCGGCCCCCCGCTGCGCTCCTCCCATCGAAAAAACTCGGACCTGAAGCCAACTGGGGCGCCGTTATATTTGTGAAGCTTCATTCCCTTCACCTTAAAATACGCGGACGGCAATAGGTAATTCAGGCTCTTGCTTGATCGTGACACCTGTTGGGACCCTCGAAGGCCCCCCTGATCTCTTGGCTCTTGTGTAGACAATATGGTAAGAATAAAATTCCGAGACCAAAAGACGACTCCACGATCCTGCGCAGCTGACCTCCCTCAGCTATTTAGGCGCCTGATCTCTTCCCGTCTTCGTTTAGCAGCGAACTAAATAGGAATGATGACCTTGCTGTATGAGCCGACAAGGGGGTACCCATAATAGATACCAACCAAACTAGCTACTCGGTCGTTTCATTAGTCGAAAAAGCCTCGTGTTCTGTTCCTCCGACTTTGAGCTCGGAGCATGAGCGATCCCGCGTCCGAGAGTAGGATCCTCCTCATGAAGGCGTGCTGCTAAGTCTCGTTTTACATTTGCCTTGACCGGGCCTAAACACCTCCTCCAACAACCCCTGAGATCGAGGCACTGTAGATGGCGGATCATAAAAAGTTGCTTCATTAAATGTGACATGGAAATAAATGAAAACTCGACGACGGCACAGAGAGAGGCCTTTATGATCATCACTGTACCCGAGAAAAATGCAGCAATCAGCCTTAAGCTCAAATTTATGACGAATGGACTTCAATTCAAGATGTGGACATAGCATAAACATCCATAAGCCCGAAGAGATGAATAAGCTGGTGGGTGGAGCACCATGTAGGATTTCATAGGAAGATCTGTGATATAGAAGTGGTGTAGGTTGGTTATTGATAACAATAACAGCCGTATGAAAAGCTTCTGTCCAAAGATACATGGGAACCCCGGAATGAAAAAGCAGAAGTATCTACTCGTTACGGAATCTTAGGTTAGGTGTCAAAGTGTGGATTTCTTATTCAAAGTCAAGTTTGGTAATGCGTTAATTTATAGAGTAAAATGAATGAAGTGGCTCTATAAGTTTGTTAACACCTCCCCGGCGGAGGACCGACCACCTAAGGTAAAAACCTCCTTCATCTTCTCTCTTAGTTAGGGGCTAGTAGCCCTAGTCTCTCTCACCTAGGAGTCCCGTCCCGGCCATTCCTCTTAAATTAATATCCTCCCTTGGGGGACTCTTTCAATTGCTGTAAGACCGCTTCTCTTCTTCTGGGCCTGCCCCTTTCTTTGAATAACTCTACCTTAGTTGCTCTCTCAACTCCGGAGCTCTGGGACTAAGTAAATTCAAGACTACCCCGCTGAAAAAGGTGAGCAGCTTCAGTTAGAAGTTCCACTCTCCCTCATCCTATCTCTTGAAGAACCTATTGGAGACTATGATCAAAGGGCTTGGGGATGATACGGATTCGGGCGTAGGGTGTCTAAAAAGATCAATTTGATCGCCCACCTAATGGCCAAGGCCAGCCCCCCGGAGCAGCCCAACTTACATAAGGTAAAGGAGAGGGCTCTACTCCCAAGAGAGAACCCCGCCTTCGAAAGTAGAGACTGAAAAACATTACACGATCCCAATAGAAAATAAAAGATACCAAGACAGGTAAGTAGTATGATTACGGCAACTATATATCGTTGAACACGAGGAGATAGTTTCATAATGAAATGAATTAAAGATCGAGTCAAGGAGTTAAGTTCCGTTCGGTCCATGGCAGATTTGACTTCTATTCCGTTGCTAGTCTTGCGACTCATTTCATTTCCTTAAGTGAGAAAGCGGGCACTGGGTTACTTACGACCTACCGAACAAGTACCGGGTAGTGAATTCATTTCTGGTAAGAGCTTAGTTGTAGAAGCGAAAGGCAGAGAGGAGTGAAGTTTAGGAAAGAAGATTTAGAGGGAACGCTTTTGAAAGCCGGTCACCGGCAGCTCAAGCTCAATTCACTGGGGAGTGGCATACACCTTTCCAACGAGGGCGAGTCTGAATCCTTATTCGTATGTTTCCACACAGATTTGAAGAATGCCTACGCCGTAACCCGCCTAGCCGCCCCTCCCATTAGATGAAATAGACAAAAAAACGTTGTCTTCGGTCGGGACAGGATCAACCGCTCTTCTGCCTACTTCTTCCTATCTCTAGACTTCTCCTGCTAGCCGGGGCAAGTTCCCCTACTGAAAAAGCTAGAGAAAGGTTGCTCAGCCCCGACTTCCCTAGGCCCTTCGTTCAACTCGCCTTTTGGCGACTACACTTCCTACGATAGAAAAACCTTATTCGTAACCAAAGCTCCCTTCGCACTCGTTGACCAGGCTACTCGCTCTGTTGCAGATTGGGATTTGGCACGCTGAAGGTAGAGAGACCGGAGTCCATGTAAGACAGAAAAGAGGCAGTCTTTTCTTCTTTCGATGGGCCCTTACTCATGGTCGGACTTCCTCAAACAATTAGAGAAGGACCTCATCACCTACTAAAACCAATTACTTAGAGATGAGGAATTACACTGGTGTCCCGATCCCTACCCACCACCACTGCACTTCCTGTCTCCAAGGCATAACACCCCTGAAAAACAAGCAAAGCCTCTGAACCTTATCCCACACACAACGTGAATAGACACACTAAAAAAAAAAGTGTTCTAGACATTCATCCTCCTGACTGTATAGTACACACATAGGGGATACATTAGCAAACCCCCATCTAATAAGTCTGTCTCTAGTCATCAATTTCTGCTACAGCACTAACCACAAAACAAAAGCATACTTAGGCACATAGCCTTTCCACCAAACCAGTTTATACCATGCTACTGTCTCCTCAGCATGATAAAGTTTCCTCATTGCTGATCTAACAGAAAACTCTCCTGAAATAGAAGCATTCCATCTAACATGATCTTCTCTATGCAACTGCTGCAATAGAAGATTAGGAGTAGCTCTCTGAAATTCTTGCACCACTGTAGTATGTCTCCTTCCTCTAGGCCAAGACCTTTCTTCATCCTTGATAAACTCCACAACCTTAGATTGAAGAGAGAGTCCTAAGCATTTGAGAAGAGACTCAGGAAACTTCAAAAAGGACCCAAAGGATGCCAGGTATCAAACCAGAATGATGTATTCCTACCATCTCCAATACTGACAGAAATCGGCGGTTGCACTGATAGGACAGTAATCTAATCTATCTTTCCTGTCCTTGACGTGAGGAACTGGTTCAAAGCTTTGGCTAGAGCATCAGAGGATTTTTTTGACCAGCTGATCTGCTTGTATCGACTTCCGTCTGTTCAATACCGATACCTGTCATATTCCATATATGTTCTTTCTTCCGCTTCAAGCGATAGGAATGGGAGTGGCTCAACGAAGTAATGGTAATGGGATCTTAAGTCTCTATCCTTAATCTCAATGCGAGATCACGCACCCAAGAAGTTGAGATAGAAAGATTCAATCAAATAAAAGAGTACGGTGCCCGCGTCTACCCTTTGAGAGCTAGGGAAAGATTGACTTTTAGGCCCGCCGTATAGGAAAGGAATGTACATCGCTTTCTGCTTTTTCCCGAGCTTGACAGAAGGAATAGTAATCGGGACACGTAAACTCAACGATGGAAACCCCTTTCAAGGAGATAGAATAAGGTAAAGAAGGGCGAAAGAAAGACTGACCTAGGCTTCCTTCTCCTGCCCAATAGCTTCCTAAAGCCTCTTTCTTACAAGGAAGCTACTGACTCGATGTCTTTTCTAGCCTACCCACCGGGCAACTTCGTGCCCTTGTCACCCTTTCTTTTCAACTTGATTGAACCACTCGGCCCTCATGCTCCAATTCGATCTTTATCCTATTTCCGGGCTGACGAGAGAGATCCTCTACAGCCTGAGGCAGAGTACAGGGCAATGGTTCTTGGGACATGTGAATGAATTTGTTTCAAGCACTGCTTAGGGAAAGGTACTATTGCTTCGGATGCCATTCTGTCTACTAGAAAAGATGTCCCATCCCTTAAAACCAGTGATATCCCTTGCGAGAACTCTTTGGGGTATGCTAAGAGTGTAAGGAGTTAAGGTATCTAAGTAAGTGCCACAGCTTATTCCAATTCTAATTCAATAGCAGCTTCTATTCATTTTCCATCAGGTAGAACTCGGGGCTTCCTCTACGGATTTTTACGGGTTTATAAAAACTCTAACTTTTTTTTTGAAAGTTTGAAAGGAAATCTCAGGTACTCGCCCATAGTCAAGATCTCTGTGCGATGAAAGGCGCAGGCTCATCATATCGCGGTTCTTCTTCAGCACCAGCGGACGCAGTAGTATCCTTAGTATTTCCAAGATATTTCTGTGTTTTCTCTCAACTATCCCATTCTGCTCTGGCCTATCAACACATGAGGTTTGATGAATGATTCCTAACTCATCAAAGAATGGTCTGCACTGTTTATCATCAAACTCCAGAGCATTGCCAGATCTCATCTTCTTTACTTTCTTCCCATACTTACTGAGTTTCTGCCATCTTAACAAAGCTTTTGATTGCAGAGAAACTATCTGACTTGTATTTGAGCAAATGTACCCATGTGGTCCTGGAGTGGTCATCCACAATTGTGAGAAAGAATCTATGATTATTCCTTGTTGCCACTCTGTATGGTCCCCACACATCAATGTGTATGAGTTCCATTATTTGACTTGCCCTGGATTGGCTCTGAGTGTATGGCAGCTTGGTGAATTTAGCAAGGGGACAGGTGAGGCACACCTCATCACTCTTATGATTCAATCCTTCCAGTCCCTCTATTCTCTTCATTTTTTGGTAAGGAGTTTGACCAGGTGCCAAATAGTGGTTTTGCTGAGCTTTTTCTTCTTAGTCACAACTGCATGCAGGCACTTTAGGGTTCAGATTAGCATTCATAGCTATATTTCCAGCACTGATGTTCAGTCTTTTCATTAGCTCTCTTAGTGACTCATTCACCATGTAATACAGTCCATTGGATGCTTTACCTACTCCTCTGATTTCACCACTTTTGTTGTCTTGAATGATACAGTACTTAGGCATGAAATTGACTTTGCATTTTGAGTCTTCTGCCAATTTCTGAACTGAGAGTAGGTTGTGTTTGAATGCAGGGACATGTAGTACATTTTGCAATTGTATACTGTTCTTCAGATTCACCAATCCCTTGTGAGCTATCCTTGCAGTTTCACTCACCAGTTGGAAGACTTATAAGAGGCGGATTTCCTGTCTCTTTTACCTCACACAACAGATTCAAATCTCCTGTCATGTGATGTGATGCACCTGAGTCTATTATCCACACTCCTTCTTTCACATTTGCTTGAAAACAACTCACCATACCAGCATAACTAGAATCCATTTCTTCATCTGTTTCTGATCCATTTACCTTTGAGGGAGAAGGCAAAAGTTTCATTAACTGCTTAAGCTGCTGTGCAGTAAAACCACTAGGGGCAGAAGTACTACCAGTTTCACAATTGGTGCTCACATTTCCTCCAAATTTCCTTCCTACTCTGTTAGATCTTCCTCCCCTATTCCATCTGCCTCCTCTATTTCCTCTGTTACTGTTTCCATATTGGCCTTTTGGATGTGCAGATGAATAGCCTACAATGAATGGTCAAACACTTCTCTCTGACATGTCCTGCCTTTCCACAAGCAGTGCAACTCACAGTCTCATTTCCTTTGCTATACATAGCAAGTGTATCCTGCTCTACTTTCACAGGCTTATGAAGTTCTCTCTGAGCTTCCTCTTGCTGTAGCATACTACAAGCAGCCTCAACAGATGGTAATACTTTCATCATTAAGATTTGACTTCTTTGAGGTCCGTCCAAATGCCTCCTCTAATCCATTTAGAAATTGAAAAAGCTTAAACTCGCTTGTGCAATGCTTCCAGAAAACCTTTTATCTCACCATCTGTCTTACTCAAAACTGGAAGAGAACCCAGGGATTAAAGCTCTTCCCATAATCCTTTCATTTCTGTGTAATACTCAGTTGTGCGGGAATCCTGCAAGGTTTTGGCTCGCAATAAAGCTAGGGTCCTGATCGAGCAACTAGTAGTCCTATCTATCCACCTCTCCAGACACAATATCTTGAGTACCTATGATGGTGACCACATCGGCTGGCATGTGATGTTTGGACATAGAATCGAGTCCTTGTGAATGGGCAGAGCCAGGTGCTCTTATTTTACGACGGTAAGGACGATTGCTTCCATTACTGACCAGAAAGACACCAAATTCTCCTTTAGGTGCTTCAACTGCGGTATAGGTAGAAGGAGCTGGTACGGAAAAACCTTCTGTATAAGGTTCGAAATGGTGAATTGAGGTAGAGTAGACCGATGATCCTGTAGTCATTTGGCCGGCTATTGAAAGAAAAAGCTTGCATCTGCTCTCTTTATTATATAACCGGTCTCATCTCTCTCCAAACCTAACGTGATAGTTTCCCATCATAAGGCTTTCTATCTATAGATTAAGCCATTACCAAGGAGCTAATTTGTTCAGAACTCAGTTGACTGCTTCTATAGATAAGG